GTCTAGCATTCCCTCACGCTTGGCGCCAATGAGGCTTTTATTTGAGAGAAAAAAGAAGACTATGCCTTCGCCATATGAAATATGAATATTAAGTAATAATAGCATGGCACTTTGAATTCGATATAAGGAATTTTGTTTTCAAAACATTAGATTATGTATCGAGAGAGTAATATGAGAAAAAGGTATTTCCTATTTTATTATCGGAAGTCCAGTTCAGCGTCACAAACTTTTTTTCACACCAGGGGTCTCTTAACAATATTTATAGAGCGAAAAAAAAAAGATTCTTTTTTCCTTAGTTTATTTGATCAAATAAAAAAGCAACTTTGGGATTGCTGAATGACAGACAAATCACAGACAAAAAAATATAATAAATATATAAAGCAACGGAGCCATCATAGTATTTTTGAATTCCTCCGAAAGGAAGGGTGGTAAGTTGATCATTTACCGAGCGGGGTCTGATCGATCCTATTTTTTTATTTCTTTGATGAATGGTAAGGGTCAATTTTATTGTAAAGCCGTATGCAATGCATAATGCCCGTACGGTTGTTCCATTCTATTTTTTTTTCTTGTTATTCTTTTATGTTTTTTTTATCTTCCCCTCATCATGCGAAATAGAGAAACCTTTTATTATCTTATATCATCAGGGTAATGATCCATCAACCTGCTGGTTCTTTTTCTGAAGTAGCAACGGGAGAATTCATCCTGGAAGTGGGAGAACTGCTGAAACTGCGTGAAACCCTGACAAGGGTTTATGTACAAAGAACGGGCAAACCCATATGGGTTGTATCCGAAGACATGGAAAGAGATATTTTTATGTCAGCAACAGAGGCCCAAGCTTATGGAATTGTTGATCTTGTAGCGGTTGAATGACAATAGCCTGTATTTCGCGTCAATTCGTGATTTGAAGTTAACCCTGCCGAGTTTAATATTCTATGACTTTTATTTACTCTTCTATTGAATCTATTGAATAAAAGTAATTCAAAATCATCCGGTTAGGATCGATCTAAACCAGCCCATTATGTATATGATTCAACATGCCAACGATTAAACAACTTATTAGAAATACAAGACAGCCAATTAGAAATGTCACAAAATCCCCCGCGCTTCGGGGATGCCCTCAGCGTCGAGGAACATGTACTAGGGTGTATGTGCGACTCGTTCAAATCATGAACTAGAACAAAGGAAAGAGAACAATGTTCGAATATCAATGATCAAATAGGATAGAAGGGAAAAACGAACTACATTTCCTATCTAAAAATAAGAAAATGAATCAGATCCCTTTTATTGTGTATGAAATTTATGGTTTCTATTGGTGTAAATCCACTCACCTCAATTCAAGATGAGAAGCAATTCTCCATTGGTAGCAAATGGCTATCCATTAAGCGGAGGAAATCTTAGTTAACATAGACGCCTCTTGTAAGAACGGACTAACAGGGTCAGCTACCCAGCCAACCTTCATAATTAAATACCGTTACTGTATAGGTAGAGCTCGTTGTGAAAGACCTATTACTGAATAATTCATGGGTAGAGCCGAAGAATGTGAACTATACAAGTTAGCAATAACATTGATTAAATGAAGTAAAGGCTCCGGTGTATAGAGAAGACCTCACCGTTTAAGAAGTAACCATAGAAACGATGGAATCCACTATTTCTTTATCAGTGCTATTTTTTTAATACCTAGTAGTATATATAGTACAATTTAGTATTTCGAGGTGAAATGCCTAAAAAAAATAAAAAATAGTGGTTGGGAAGGTTATAGTAGCCAAAGCCATTGGAATTTTTAGTTTATACATTGGAAAAATCCGTTTTGTTATTAATATACTAGGAAAGGGGCAAAAGAATAACTAAAAGAAAGGAAATCTATTAGTTATTCGTTAAAGTTTCATTTATTCAATGACCAGAATTAGACGGGGATATATCGCTCGGAGACGTAGAACAAAAATTCGTTTATTTGCATCAAGCTTTCGGGGAGCTCATTCAAGACTTACTCGAACTATTACTCAACAAAAAATAAGAGCTTTGGTTTCGGCTCATCGGGATAGGGATAAGCAAAAAATAAATTTTCGTCGTTTGTGGATCACTCGAATAAATGCAGCAATTCGTGAAAGGGGGGTATGCTATAGTTATAGTAGATTAATAAATGATCTGTACAAGAGACAGTTGCTTCTTAATCGTAAAATACTTGCACAAATAGCTATATCAAATAGGAATTGTCTTTATATGATTTCCAATGAGATCATAAAAGAAGTAAGTTGAAAGGAATCCACCGCTTAAAGGGAGTTGCCCGGAGAATGAACTCCGGGAGGGTCGAATAAAAATCAAATAAAAATGAATAGAATATGATAAAATATATATGAGAAAGTAGTAAAAATAAATATGAATCAACACGTTTAATAAAAAAATTTATTCTTCCCAAATTCTTTTTTTTTCTTACGACACGAGAATTCAATCCGGATTCTTGGATTTTTCCAACAAAATATCAATCCGCATTTGAGTTCGG